GTCGTTCGCCCCAAAATGGATTAGATCCTTTTTATTGAAAAAGAAAAGAAATGATCAAAATTGAAGTTCTTTTCAAATCCCATTTTTTTATTTTATTCCAAAATTACTTAAATATAATTTCATTTTTGAATGAAGTTACACGACACAGTTCTTATTACTATTACTTTACTCAACTCACGAATTGCACAATGAATCTGTCGATTCGGAATCACAGGACCGATCGATGTCACAGCTGATGAATCAAGAACTTTCAATTGAACTAAACTAATCCTGTCAATTGGTTTTTTCTTACCGTTACTGTTGTATCTGGGAAAATTGAAACTTAGGTAAGTGTTTTATCAACATATGTAACAAAAGAACATATCTAATTTAGCTCTTTCATGCCTACTATAACTAGTTATTTCGGTTTTCTACTGGCTGCTTTAACTATAACCCCAGCTCTATTGATTGGTTTGAATAAGATACGACTTATTTGAAATGAATTGAATGAACAATTCATAAAAATGAATATTTCTCTGAGATTCCAGGTGTTCCATGGTTCCTTTCCACATCAATTGCCAATTCTTGGTTATTGAGATTCACGGATAATTCAGATTAATATTTAGGGATAGATCTTACCCATCTTTTTATCCCCTCAAAAAACCGAAATGATTGAAGTTTTTCTATTTGGAATCGTCTTAGGTCTAATTCCTATTACTTTGGCGGGATTATTCGTAACTGCATATTTACAATACAGACGTGGTGATCAGTTGGACCTTTGATTGAGTAACATTTATTTTTTTTGATTGACCTCCTCCCTGCGGGAGGTCAAATTCAAGTTTCAATTAAACTTTTTTTTGTTAAGTTTTTTTATTGTGATTCGACATAACATAAACGGAATCACGCTCTGCAGGATTTGAACCCACGACATCGGGTTTTGGAGACCCGCGTTCTACCGAACTGAACTAAGAGCGCTTTCTTATTACAGGAGATACGACTGTAGTGTAAAGAAAAGGTTTTTTTACCCCCAAACATATCTTGCATACGTATAGCATGCAAAAATGAAAGATTATGTCCAATTTCAATCGATCTTAATTAATCCCTCGTTACTGCCCATAAGAGAAGTAATAGGTAGGGATGACAGGATTTGAACCCGTGACATTTTGTACCCAAAACAAACGCGCTACCAAGCTGCGCTACATCCCTTTTTAAAGTTCTTGTACAGTGTCATTGTACAAAATCCCTGTCTTGTTTTCCACATTGTTATTTTCCCCTCTATCTATATACAATTTTCTTGTCATTTCTTTGGTTTCATATAATAAAAGAATTTTATACATCTGAAACCTAACGTATAAAAAAAAATTAAAATTTATCTTATCGGTGTATCGTATAAAAAAAATAATAAAAATTTATCGGAAATGCTCAGGAAGAAGGGGTCATCTTTTTCTTTTTTAGGGACAGGAAAATCTCATCTATTGGTTCATTGTACATATCTATTTTAGTTAGGAATTCCGCGTAAAGTAAAAAAAATACAAATGATCTTGAACTACAACATCTGACCATACATATATGTATTACAATAAAGAAGGAGGATTTTCAATGCGAGATATAAAAACATATCTTTCCGTGGCACCTGTGCTAACTACTCTATGGTTTGGGTCTTTAGCAGGTCTATTGATAGAAATTAATCGTTTATTCCCAGATGCCTTGTCATTCCCTTTTTTTTCATTCTAGTTATTAATATGCGAAGAAATGAAGATGCGAAGAAATGAAGAAAATTAGGGATACAATTCTACGTGACGTGACTAAAATTTCGCCCCTTCCTTTTTTTTTCAGTTCTTTAGGATAGGAGGATAGGAAGGAAAGAAAAAGAAAAAGTGTATTGTATTGAACCTCGACAAAAATCTGGTGAATCTAAGATCGAATTTTGGGGAACAGAAACGGAAATGTGTATCCAGATCTAGGGCAGGATCCACGAAATCATAGCATAGAAAGAAGATACTTAAATGAAATATTGGGATTTAAGATAGGAATAATTGATAGTTAGAAAGAAATTGTATTACTTAATTATTACTTTATTATTAATTATTACTATTACTCTATTAATATTAATTGTAATTATATAATTACAACACATACAACACAACGAAATCTTTAGCTTTAGAAATGAAAATTTAATTTCAAGTTAGTAACTTCTATTGATTTTCTTATTTATTTTTTTGTTCTTTTATTCTTCTTCAGTTCGGGTCGAAAATAGAAGAAGTTAAGTCGATCCAAATCAAAAGGGGGTTCATGGCCAAGGGTAAAGATGTCAGAGTCAGAGTTATTTTGGAATGTACCAGTTGTGTCCGAAATGGTGTCAATAAAGAAAAGCCGGGTATTTCTAGATATATTACTCAAAAGAATCGACACAATACATCCAGTCGATTAGAATTGAGAAAATTTTGTCACTATTGTCACAAGCATACGATTCATGGGGAAATAAAGAAATAGATGGAACGGAACGTGTGCGCGATCTTTCCAAGGAACAGGAAGAGGAAGAACTTAACATATTTAAGTTAACATATTTAACTTAACATAAACATATTTAACTTAACATATATAATATAACATATTTAAGTTAAAAATATTTAACTTAACATAAACATATTTAACTTAACACATATAATATAACATATATAATATACATAATATATACAATACAAATCAAACCCGATTTAATTTTCATATATATATATATACTATACATATGATGTGTATTATATATGATATGTATAATATAAACGATGCGAATCAAAGCCTATTTCGGTCAGATCTGAAATGAATAAAGAAATAGAATTTTAGAGATAAGGAATAAACCATGGATAAATCCAAGCAACCTTTTCGTAAATACAAGCGATCCTTTCGTAGGCGTTTGTCCCCAATTGGATCGGGGGATCGAATCGATTATAGAAACATGAGTTTAATTAGTCGATTTATTAGTGAACAAGGAAAAATATTATCTAGACGGGTGAATAAATTGACCTTGAAACAACAACGATTAATTACTATTGCTATAAAACAAGCTCGTATTTTATCTTTGTTACCTTTTCTTAATAATGAGAAACAATTTGAGAGAGCCGAGTCGATCCCCAGAACTACTGGTCCTAGAACCAGAAATAAATAAACACACTCCTCAATTGACTCAAAACTCCAATCGGAACTCAAGCTCAGATTGATGTTTTGTTCAAAAGGCCTAGAATCCCGATTTTTTTCTTGTGTTATAAGAAATAACAAATGGGGGAAGAAGAAATCTTTTTTTTTTATTGAAACATGTTCGTTCATTCCTACTACTTATCTTACTTAATTTTTTTTATTCTATCTTCCCGGAGTTCATTCTCCGGGGAATTCTGTTTCAATTTCAATCATTTCTGTATTATATTTTATAATATCATATCCTTTATTTGATAATCTTATTGGAAATCATGTAAAGACAATTCTTATTTGATATAGATATTTGCGCAAGTATTTTACGATTAAGAAGCAATTGCTTCTTGTACAGATTTGGTATTAATCTACTATAATTATAGAATACCTTATTCTCACGAATTACTGCATTTATTCGAGTGATCCACAAACTACGAAAATCCCTCTTTTGCCTGCCTCTATCTCGATGAGAGGAAACCAAAGCTCTCATTTTCTGTTGAGTAGTCGTTCGAGTAAGTCTTGAATGAGCCCCAATAAAGGTTGATGCAAATAAACGAATTTTTGTTCGACGTTTCCGAGCTGTATATCCTCGTCTAACTCTGGTCATTGAATCAAATTAAACCTTAATGAATAACTAATTGATTTCTCTTCTTTCAGTCATCCTTTACCCCCCGTCAATTAATAACAAAACGGATTATTCCGATATATAAAATATAAATTCCAATGGCTTTTGCTACTATGACTTTTCCCAACCACGATTTTTTATTCCTTCCAGGCATTTCACCTGGAAATAAGAAATTCTAACGATACCAAATAAAAAAAATAGTGGGTTCCATCGTTTCTATGGTTACTTTTTTTTTTAAACGGTGAGGTCCTCTCTATACACCGGAGCCTCTTCTTTCATTTTATCAAATGTTATTGTTAACTTGTATAGTTCACACTCTTTGGCTCTACCCATCAATTATACAGTAATAGTTCTTTTCACAATAAGAGTTATCCATACAGTGACGGCATTTAATTATGAAAGTTGGCTAGGTAGCTGACCCTGTTAGTCCGTTCTTTCAAGAATAGGAGTATAACCTTTTTGCTTCTTATAATACCATTTCCTCCGCTTAATGGATAACCATTTGCCCCCAATGGGGAATTGCTTTTCATCTCAAATCTAGGTGATTGGATTTGCACCAATGTAAACCATAAATTCCAAACACAATATAGGTATATGATAGATCTTCTCTATCTATCCTATTCATTGGTACTGGTCATTGATACTGTAAAATTGTCTCATTTGTTCGAACTCATGATCTGAACGAGTCGCACATACACCCTAGTGCATGTTCCTCGACGCTGAGGACATCCTCTAAGAGCGGGGGATTTCGTGACATTTCTTATTGGCTGTCTTGTGTTTCTAATAAGTTGTTTAATAGTTGGCATGTCGTATGTATATATAGAATTCTAGAATGGAATGGGTTGGTTTAGATCGATCTTAACCTGATGATTGATGATCATGAATTTTTTTTTTCTATTCAATATCAAATCGCAGAAAATTCGAATTATGGTTTGAAATGGATTTACATGAAATCCCTAGTATTTTCATTTTCGACCGCTACAAGATCAACAATGCCATGAACTTGGGCTTCTGTTGCTGACATAAAAACATCTCTTTCCATGTCTTCGGATACAACCCATAAAGGATTACCCGTTCTTTGTACATAAACCTTTGTGAGGGTTTCGCGAAGTTTCAGTAGTTCTTCCGCTTCCAGGATAAATTCGCCTGCTTGTGCTTCATAAAAAGAACTAGCAGGTTGGTGAATCATAACCCTGATGATATTGATATAACATCATGAACGGTTCTTCTATCTTGCATGATTGGGCTAAAGTAAGGGATAAAAAAAATATAAGAAAAAAAAATAGAATTGTACAACCGTACAGGCATCTTTTGTGCATACGGCTCTACAATGGAATTTACTTTTTCTTTTTCTTCTCTTCTATTCTATTGAAGAAAGAAATAGAATCCATCCGATCCAGATCGTTGAATGATCCATTTACCACCCTTCCTTTCGTAGGAGTAAAAAAAATACTATGATGGTTCTGTTGCTTTATATATTTATTTTGTCTGTGATTTAGCAATCCCAAAGTTCCTTTCTGATACGATCAAATAAGGAAAAAAATGATCTTTTTTTTTTTTCATTTTTGTACTTTTTCTTTCATAACATAAATATCAGAAAGAAAATTCTGGTGTGGAAAAGAATGGTTTGTGACGCTGAAATGTACCCCCGACACATAAGATCAAATCCGAAATGACCTCTGTTTCATACTACTATCTCGACATAAAATCTCATGTTATGAAAAAAACAATAATGGTTTGCTCATATCGAACTCGAAGTGCCATGCTATTATTACTTATTATTCATATTCAATATGGGAAGGCATAGTCTTCCTTTTTTTTTTCAAATAAAAAAACTCATTGGCGCCAAGCGTGAGGGAATGCTAGACGTTTGGTAATTTCTCCTCCGACCAGAATGAAAGATCCCATTGAAGCGGCTAATCCCATGCATATTGTATGCACATCGGGTGGCACAAATTGCATAGTATCATAAATGGCTATTCCTGGTATTACCCACCCGCCGGGAGAGTTTATAAATAAATAAAGATCCCTAGTATCATCTTCTATACTGAGATATACCATGAGACCAACAAGTTGATTCGAGATCTCGCTATCAACTTCTTGTCCTAAAAAAAGTAATCTTTCTCGATAAAGTCGGTTGATTAGGACAAAATTGGTTCCCTTAGGAACCGTACGTGCACCTTTGGATGCATACGGTTCAAAAAATAAAATTGCGAAAAAAAAAGAATCAATGTGTCGATTCCAGTTCTATTTCTTTTTTTTTTTTCTGTAACAGGTTTTTGTTTTTCTAATGAAGGGGGTTTTCTTCTTCTATTTTTCAAAAAACATAAGATGAGTTTTTGTTCCCTTACCTATAAAAAAAAAAAGAATTTACTGAACTTATTGAACTAACCTCTCATTGATGTATTGTTTCATCGAGATTCAAATCACGATGTCATTTTATTGTTACTGAATGGGCCCTTTCAATTTTTTTAGGTTCATGTTTGTTCTACTCCGGGAAAAGATCTGCCCGAATTCTATTTGTACATATAGGGCAAATGATCTCAGTACCACTTTTTTTTGTTACGACTTCTTTTTCAATTTGTTTCATGTCTTCTCCAAACTATTCGATGTATTCATCATACTACTCCATTGGTTGGCAGTTTGAGATCGCTCCTATAGTAAGTATAAGAATCGTTTATGATATAAGTGGTAATCGTACATATATTATCAATTTGTTACCAATTTGGTATTTTCTGAGCGGAGCCTGGAGACTTTATTTTATCAGTCCAAGTCAACCATAAATTCTTCTAATTGATAATATTGATACCCAATATAAATTGATCTAATTGTACTTCACGCTCCAAATGATTGATGGTTCACTCAATCTCAATACAATATTTCTTGGGCGAAACAGAGGATATCTCGATCGGGGGAGAGAACGGGTAAATCCCATATGACCCAATATGTCTGACAAGTCGCACTATACGTCAACCCAAACTGCATCTTCCTCTCCAGGACTCCGAAAAGGTACTTTTGGAACACCAATGGGCATTAAATTAAAGAAAAAAAAATTAAGTACTATACTTCACTTTAATATGGAAACGTAACAATGGGTTTATTGTCTTCATCCTTTTTTCTGTTTATTCTATTTTCTAGATAGATTGATTGGAAGGTTTATAGAGTAAGATAGAATGAATAAAGAAAAATTTTAACGAACGGAGCAATCGATCGTTCGAATGATAAACAAGTATCTATGCATTCGTTCCCACAAAATGGGACCAATTCTCCCATTGCGTATTGGTACTTATCGGGTATAGAATAGATCTGCTTCTCTTTGTTCTTATGAACAGAATTGTTCCGTTATTTTCAATGGAACGGAATAAATATTAACTCTTTCTCATACAGAATCCGCTGAAAAGGTTAGGTACTTAGGTACATAGTATAGTCCTTTCCAATGCGATAAAATAAGGTGACATAGTGTCTATTTATCTTTGATAAAGGGGTATTTCCATGGGTTTGCCTTGGTATCGTGTTCATACTGTCGTATTGAATGATCCCGGTCGATTGCTTTCTGTCCATATAATGCATACAGCTCTAGTTTCTGGTTGGGCCGGTTCGATGGCTCTATACGAATTAGCGGTTTTTGATCCCTCTGACCCTGTTCTTGATCCAATGTGGAGACAAGGTATGTTCGTTATACCCTTCATGACTCGTTTAGGAATAACCAATTCGTGGGGTGGTTGGAGTATTTCAGGAGGAACTATAACGAATCCGGGTATTTGGAGTTATGAAGGTGTTGCAGGGGCACATATTGTGTTTTCTGGCTTGTGCTTCTTGGCAGCTATCTGGCATTGGGTGTATTGGGATCTAGAAATATTCTGTGATGAGCGTACGGGAAAACCTTCTTTGGATTTGCCCAAGATCTTTGGAATTCATTTATTTCTCTCAGGGGTGGCTTGCTTTGGCTTTGGCGCATTTCATGTAACAGGTTTGTATGGTCCTGGAATATGGGTGTCCGATCCTTATGGACTAACTGGAAAAGTACAATCTGTAAATCCAGCGTGGGGCGCGGAAGGTTTTGATCCTTTTGTTCCGGGAGGAATAGCCTCTCATCATATTGCAGCGGGTACATTGGGCATATTAGCAGGTCTATTCCATCTTAGTGTCCGTCCGCCTCAACGTCTATACAAAGGATTACGTATGGGAAATATTGAAACTGTACTTTCTAGTAGTATCGCTGCTGTTTTTTTTGCAGCTTTCGTTGTTGCTGGAACTATGTGGTATGGTTCAGCAACTACCCCAATCGAATTATTTGGTCCCACTCGTTATCAGTGGGATCAGGGATACTTTCAGCAAGAAATATATCGAAGAGTTAGCGCCGGACTAGCCGAAAATCTGAGTTTATCGGAAGCTTGGTCTAAAATTCCCGAAAAATTAGCTTTTTATGATTACATTGGTAATAATCCGGCAAAAGGGGGATTATTCAGAGCAGGCTCAATGGACAACGGGGATGGAATAGCTATTGGATGGTTAGGACACCCCGTCTTTAGAGATAAAGAAGGGCGCGAGCTTTTTGTACGTCGTATGCCTACTTTTTTTGAAACATTTCCGGTAGTTTTAGTAGATGGAGACGGAATTGTGAGAGCCGATGTTCCTTTTAGAAGGGCAGAATCAAAGTATAGTGTTGAACAAGTAGGTGTAACTGTCGAGTTCTATGGTGGTGAACTCAATGGAGTTAGTTATGGTGATCCTGCTACTGTAAAAAAATACGCTAGACGTGCCCAATTAGGTGAAATTTTTGAATTAGATCGGGCTACTTTGAAATCCGATGGTGTTTTTCGTAGCAGTCCAAGGGGTTGGTTCACTTTTGGGCATGCTACGTTTGCTTTGCTCTTCTTTTTTGGACACATTTGGCATGGTGCTAGAACCTTGTTCAGAGATGTTTTTGCTGGTATTGATCCAGATTTGGATGCTCAAGTGGAATTTGGAGCATTTCAAAAACTTGGGGATCCAACTACAAGGAGACAAGTAGTCTGATACAACATTGCTCTGGTATCTTTCGCCTCTATTTTTTTTGATTTGACATAAGGTACCGGAGAAATCTTGATTTGAATCACCATTTATTCTTTGACTCTTTACTTTTCTTTATATGGTAAATGATCCCAAATGAATAGGTGTGGAAGCTATAATTGTAAACCACGATCGAATCTATGGAAGCATTGGTTTATACATTCCTTTTAGTCTCGACTTTAGGGATAATTTTTTTCGCTATCTTTTTTCGAGAACCGCCTAAGGTTCCGACTAAAACGAAAAAAATGAAATAATTTTTCATTATCTCAATTGAAGTAATGAGCCTCCCAATATGGGAGACTCATTACTTCAACTAGTCCCCGTGTTCTTCGAATGGATCTCTTAGTTGTTGAGAGGGTTGCCCAAAAGCGGTATATAAGGCGTACCCAGTAAAGCTTACAAGTAAACCAGATATGGAGATGGCGACTAGGGTTGCTGTTTCCATTTTTAGATAATTTCAAGATCACAATGGATCTACGATAAGATCGTTTATTTACAACTACAACGGAATGGTATACAAAGTCAACAGATCTCAACCAAGGAATAGTATTTTATGGCTACACAAACCGTTGAGGGTAGTTCTAGATCTGGGCCAAGACGAACTACTGTAGGGAATTTATTGAAACCATTGAATTCGGAATATGGTAAAGTAGCACCGGGCTGGGGGACTACACCACTTATGGGGGTCGCAATGGCTCTATTTGCGATATTCCTATCTATTATTTTGGAAATTTATAATTCTTCCGTTTTACTGGATGGAATTTCAATGAGTTAGGTTCATAAGAACTATAAAGTCCTAGTTTTTCAATCAAAAAAATTACTTTACTTAAGAAAGACTCGGATTTCTAGACCATTCTGGTAGTTCGACCGTGAGATTTATTTGTTTCGGTATTTCCGGAATATGAGTGTGTGACTTGTTATAATTGATCCTATTGATAATACAGAAAATGGGCCTGTCATCTCTATCAAGATGATTCTACCTCGTCGGATATTTATTCTAGTATCTGGAGCACGGAATATATAGAATAGATCAAGAAAAGAAATATTTGAACTATGATTCATACCTACTATTTACTATTCAGACTTCGCAACCGGACTCAAAAAAAAAATTCAAATAGGTATTTCCTAAATCAAACGATTTTTCTTCTTTCAGTTTGA